AATTCCAATGACCGTTGGATATGATTCGATCAGGTCCTGAATAATCAAGAACCCCCCCCTTTTTACCGTAAGGATTCGAACTAAACAATTTGTGTCTCACTTGATCATTAGTCACGGAGAGGTCAGAAATAGATCTCCGTTCAACAGAATGAACATTCATTTGATCTTGATCCTTGTGGAGCGAAAAAGGCACTATACTGGATCTGCACAGAGATCCTGATAATATCCATAAATGACTTGTTTTGGGTAAGAGATGAACATTACCATATTTATATTCAGGTGCATGGTACACATCGGTACTCCAGTGCATTTCTCCCTCTGAGTCAGAATAAATATGTTTTCTAACTTTCTCTTTAACTTTATTAAAATTGAAAGTGGATGTTCCAGCGCGAATCTCAGCAATCACTTGTTCTGATTCTACATATTGATCATTTTGAACTAAAAGAAAACTTTTGGGTGGAATATTCACATTATGTAGAATATCGTGACTCTCAATAGTTACATACAGGTCTATATAACATAGAAAAGCAGGATGCCCATGACGTGTACGTGTGGGATGAACCAAATCCTCATTGAATTTGATTTTTCCCTTAAAAGGAGCTCGTACATGTTCTGCAGTACCACCTGTGAATACTCCACCGGTATGAAAGGTTCTTAATGTTAGTTGAGTCCCCGGTTCGCCGATTGATTGACCCGCAATAATACCTACTGCTTCTCCTAATTCGACCAGGTCGCCATGAGTGGGACTCTGACCATAACATAATCGACAGATCCAAGATATACTCCTGCAAAGAAAGGGGGTTCGAATATATATTGGTTGTGTTCGAAAGGTTATGAATCGAGTGACAAGTCCAACCCCAATATCTTTATTTTGAGCGGCAATGCAACGTAGGCCCATATATATATTGTATGCTAATACACGACCAATTAGTGTTTGGACCCAAATTCTTTCCGTCATCCCATTTCTAGGACTCACGGAAATGCCTCGGGTAGTGCCACAATCTGTTCTACGTACAACAATGTGTTGAACTACTTCAACAAGTCTACGCGTGAGGTATCCAGCATCTGATGTTCGTACAGCAGTATCCACAACTCCTTTGCGGGCTCCGTAGCAGGAAATGATATATTCCGTTAAAGAAAGTCCTTCGCGTAAATTGCTTTGAATCGGTAAATCAATCATTTGTCCTTGGGGATCCGACATTAATCCTCTCATACCTACTAATTGGTGTACCTGAGATGCATTTCCTCTAGCTCCCGAAAAGGACATTATATGGACTGAATTAGAAGGATCAGTCATCCTAAAATTAGGATGCATTTCTTGTCTCAAATATTCACTTGTAGCATACCATATCTCAATGGATTGGCGTAATTTTTCTACTGTGTGTACATTCCCATAATGATGGTGCTTTTCTAAAATGAAACTTTGTTGTTCAGCATCTTGGACTAGCCACCCCTTAGAAGGTACTGTTAAAAGATCATCAATTCCTAATGAAATGGATGTAGCAGTGGCTTGCTGGAAACCCAGAGTCTTTACTTGATCCAGGGTGTGCGATGTATATGCCATTCCGAAGTGATCTATTAATCTGCTAATAAGTCGTTTCATGGCAGACCCATCTATCGCTTTATTGTAAAAGAACAGATCAGCCCATTCTGCCATAAGTACTTCTCTATTCCGCTGAGTAGGATTCGCCAATGGGTTTGAGTCAGTGATTCGAAGACCTCCTTTACTGGATCTCGATTCATGTAGAAATTAAGGAATTATGATTCCAGTTGAACCGGAGAGATCAAAATTCCCGCGGTATTACAGAATTCCTTAGCTTAGGTACCGTATGAGTAGGCCTGACAAAACCCCTGTATGGCTTCTTCTATTTCTCGAGAAAAAGAAATATGACCAACAGTGGTTCGGGTGTATATACAAAGGGTTTGTTTTTTTATACGTCTTACTATTAGATAGTGCCCATAAATTTCATGATAGGTACCCAAAGATTCATATTGAACTTCGACAGGAACTTCTCTTGAGGCAATGACACGTTGATCTAGTCGCCACCGAAGCCACAAAGGACTATCTAAATTGATTCGTTTCTGCTGATAAACTATAAGTACATCATAGGAACTACAAAAATAGGGCTCTTTCTCTTTCGTAGTATATTTATACTTATAATCATTAACTGTTTCATTTTGATAGTTTATGCGATTCCATGGATTATACCTATTTGCACAAATACCTCGACGATTCCCGATCGTTAATACATAGAGTCCAATAAGCATATCTTGGGTTGGTACCGAAATGGGATCTCCAATAGCCGGAGAAAAGAGATTCATATGAGAAAACATAAGTAAACGAGCCTCCGCTTGCGCTTCCAAAGATAAAGGTACATGAACAGCCATTTGATCCCCATCAAAGTCTGCATTGAATCCTTTACGAACTAATGGATGTAAACAAATAGCACGTCCACCCCCTAAAATGGGCTGGAACGCCTGTATGCCTAATCTATGCAGG